GTTCTCTCTGAATGATATAAAGACAGAAAGGAACCTTATAGAGTTTACCTTTTTTTAGCACTTAACTTTTTTAGTGGATTCCTTGTTCAAAAAAAAATTATTCGCAAAAAAAAAAGAGGCATTTTTACCCATTTGTTGGTTGAATTCGTGGAATACGATTGAAGTGCGCAACGCAAAAAGGGTTTGATATTCAATATCTTCAATGAAATATTGAAGCACGCTAATTACTTTAATTAAGTTCCTATGGCATATCATATATAAATAAGATCCCGGATTGGGTATATCTGTGTAACAATTTCTGTTCTGTGGTTTACATATACACAAAATTACACATAAATGTTGTTATAGTTATACTTGAAATTGAAAAGGATTTATTATTGAAAATTATTGATACTGATTAGTTGTGTATCAATTGCATTTTCTTATGCCATTAAGGGAACACAATACGAGATCCAAGAACTTAACAGTCAATAGTTAATGGGTCCAATTTCGTTTGCGCTGAATTTTTGATTGTGTGACTCAAAATCCAAATATTTTCTTTCAAAAAAGGAGGGAAATTTTTCGGCGTTGTGTATTTTGATATTTGAGATACTATACAATTAATAGAAGGGTCCGGCTCCAATCAAAACAAAAAAGGAAGGATTTTTTTAGTTTCAGTTTATTAGGAAAGGAATAAGGAAAATGGTATTCCAGATGCAAATCAATAAATAAAAAAAGGGGGGGATTAAGTATTTATTAAGTAATAACCCACCAGGAATATTTCCATCTATTTTTATCGTTTTGGCGGCATGGCCGAGTGGTAAGGCGGGGGACTGCAAATCCTTTTTCCCCAGTTCAAATCTGGGTGTCGTCTGATCAAGAAAAAACTCGAAATCCCTTTGCTTGCTGATATAATAAAAGTCGCCGAATCCTTGCCTAGCATAAGCAGAGGAAAAGGACTCGAACTTCCGAAACTTGCTTTATTTTGATTTTAAGAAGCTGGAGGCTAAAAGACTTTCAATCCTTGCGCTTGGGATTCCAGGGAGAATTTTAGTATAGGAAGGGCTAGACTATCAAAACTTCCAGTACTAATGTCTAATGACTGATTCTTGAATTAAACGGTTGAGCGGGGAATTGGTAGTTGTGGAAAGGGTGGAAGATGCTTTGTATACAGACTCGCGAGAATTTATGAGTGCTCAGACATACATTCAAGCAATATTGGATGAATAATTGCTTTCTTTTATAGAATATAGAATATAGAATATAAAAAAAAGACTAAGGGTTGGGGTTGAAAAATAAAACTTCTTTATTTTCGGTAACACCTAAGCAAAATAGATTATTAATATAATAGAGGGTCTCCCAAGTATTTCACAACAACACTCGGGAGGCCGTAAGGATTAGATCAAACGGTAAATAGAGATATGTGATAGATAGTGATTTATCTTGATTGTATATTGTTATGCTGTTTTATTATGAAGGGTAACAAAAGAAACAATAGGTCTTACTATTCCTGCATGTTCCATTAATCGCCCTCCCTTGATAATTACAAGAAAGTAACTGTCTATCTTGCTTGTACTTAATGCTTCCAAATTCTCCCACAAATCATATCCGAACTTGTTATGGGTGGAGTTATTGGGTTGGTTCATCAATAGCCTTCGTTCAAAATCCCTTTTTGACTCTGTGCCATTGATTACATTATTATTAGTGATCAATAATGGAAGAGTTTCTTCATATTCATAGAGATAGGAGACAGAATTCACATGGATATAGTAAGTCTTGCTTGGGCTGCTTTAATGGTAGTCTTTACATTTTCCCTTTCACTCGTAGTATGGGGAAGAAGTGGACTCTAGGATCATTACTAATTTAATTGAGTTGAGTAATCAAACTGTATTAATGGTTTCATAGATCGTTCTGCAAAGCGTTTTTCAAGAAAAATATCTTCATAGAAAAATTCTACTGGAATCCAGTAAAGTAATGTAATAGATGAAGAATAACCTTTCAATCAAACAAATATTTCAATTATTCCGATGTTTGTATTTTGAAAGTAAAAGGAATACACATGATATGAAATCAAAATTTTTTCCAACCGAATTCGTCCTAAAATAAAAATATTCTATTTAGATGAACTTTAACAGAATGATATATGGATATTACAATGAGGAGCAACCAACCCCCCTTTTTATTTGTTTCCCGCTTTACTGTTCGAAGAGGAAGTCTATCTGTTATTATGTAGATACGTACTTTATACCGATATACCGATGGAAACATCGATATAGCGTTTGTCCAACGAAGTACTACGCATAATATTGCGGTGGGCGATTCACATATTGTGCATTTACCTTTTAGACTCCTAGAAATGTTATTTCTGTTTTATCGACTCGCTTAATATCATGGTTCACGCGTTATAAATAGGTGGTATCTACTACTCTTTTTACAAATATGAAGAATTGAATTTCCCACGGAATTCCTTGAATCACCTGTCAATGGCTAAATAAATGACTCCTTGTTGGAATGCTAAAAA